GGAGTAAATGGCCGATACTACTGGAAGGATTCCTCTTTGGATAATAGGTACTGTAACTGGTATTATTGTGATCGGTTTAATAGGTATTTTCTTTTATGGTTCATATTCTGGATTAGGTTCATCCCTGTAGTAATCGGATGGATTGAGTTGTAGACATGAAAGCGTAGGAACTCAACGGGATTCCCTTCTTTGTTTGTCTGATTCGAGGGGAAAGGGCCCGTTGGGTTCTGAAGAATCAGAGCCTTTATTTTCGTCTAAATGACAAAGTGGATTTCGTTTTCTGCTGTTTCAAAAAACTCCATTCCATTTTTTCTGATGATGCTTTTGAAAAATGAACTTCAGTGATTGATTCAGAACATCTCTTCCTTGATCTTGAGAGTATGTATGGGTTCTTTCCAAGTTCAAAGAAGGGGGGAATCACTCAATTGCCCGGATTCGATATATTGCTGTAGATTAGATATCGTATAAATACTTTCTATACTCTTACCCTATTTATTTTATTTTAATATTTAATATATCAGAAAAATTGACATTTTTTATAAGTTCTATTTTTTTTGTTTGTCCAACACTTTATTATTCACTTTATTATTGTCATTGTCCGTAATAAATCGAAAAAGAGTTCTGATACATCTGGAAAACCGAAAGCCAGACTAGGGATTTTTGACGAACAGAATCAAAAATCATTGCTCTTTCAACACAAGAAAGGGGGGGTGTAGAAAATCCCTTTTCTTGTGTCGAAGACTAGGAAGACAAATAATACCTTCTACTCCTAGAATTATTTGTTCCCCACATTTCGTTCTATTACCCGCTTACTTATGCTGATATCTATCCCAATTTTCGTCTATTTGAAATGTCAGAAAATGGATCCATTTTCTGACATTGGAATCCAGCAACAGTAACATAGTCATGTCAATTCTAAAAAACAAAGATAAAGTCATAAAGTCAAATAAAATAGTCTTCTTTAAACAAGAATCTACCTATTATGACTTAGTACAAGGGATTCCCCGAAGCTCGTAAAAAAAGAGCAAGTAAATAAAGGTTTTTCAGAATTGATTTTTTTTGATCATACATAATTGACAACAAGAATTTTCTTCTTTTTACGAGCCTGATATCGATAAATCCGTGAGTCTAAAAATTCATTTCGGCCAATTGAACCTTTTCGAACTGTTTCTTTTTAAGAACCAAAAAGATTTGTGCCAAAATAACGGATGCAAAGAAGAACAAAAGGCCTTGGACACGTAATGGATCTTGAAGTACTATTTCTGCATCTCCCTGACCAAATCCACCCACATTGGGATTACTCGTTAATGGTTGATCAAATTTGATGGGTTCACCCTCTGAAACAAGAAGTTCTGGTCCTGGAGGGATAATATCAACTACTTGACGTCCATCGGATGGATCTGTTATGGTTATTTCATATCCCCCCTTCTCTTTTCGTATGATTTTACTTATTATACCCGCTCCTGTAGCATTCGAAACTGTATTGTTACTTTTGCTTCCGTCGGGATAAATCTGACCCCTTCCTCGATTCCCACCTACGTATATAGGATATTTTAAGAAGTGAACATCTTTCTTAGTAGCGGGGTCGGGGGAAAGAATAGGAAAGGTGATTTCACTATATTTCTGACCGGGGACAGGCCCTATCACAAGAATATTCTTTTTATTAGGACGATAGCTCTGAAAAGACAAATTGCCTATCTTTTCTTTCATCTCGGGAGAAATACGATCGGAAGGAGCCAATTCAAACCCCTCCGGTAAAATAAGAACAGCCCCCACATTCAAACCCCCCTTTTTACCATTAGCAAGAACTTGTTTCACTTGCTTATCATACGGAATTCGAACAACTGCTTCAAATACAGTATTAGGAAGGACCGCTTGTGGAACCTCAATATCCACAGGCTTATTAGCTAAATGACAATTGGCACATACAATACGCCCAGTCGCTTCTCGTGGATTTTCATAACTCTGCTGCGCAAAAATGGGATATGCGCTTGAAATGGATGTCCGAGTTATGATATATATAATGAGCGATACGGAAATAGATCGAGTAATCTGTTCCTTTATCCAAGAAAAAGTATTTCTAGTTTGCATGGTCTAATCATTGATCCGAAAAATTTATACAATAAATTGGGTAGGTCGCTAGTATAGTTCCCTATCCACGATTCTGCTATTTACTGGAATCATTTTACTGGAATACTATAGGATTAAAATCCCCCGAATAGAACGTTTTTAATGCTTATGTATAACTACAAAGTAAGAACCATTCTAATTGATTAAATGAATATCGGTGAATCGTTTATCAATCATTCATCGAATGATAAATAACTACAAGTGACGGAGATATACGATTTAAATAACGGAAAATCCAATATTTAAAAATAGTATCCAGAATAACGGGAAAAGTGGAAACAAGACCAGATATAATTTGATCATTATGAATAAATCCAAAATCTTTGTAGACAGAACCAATCATTAGTTCCCAACCGTGGGGTGAATGAAATCCGATACATAAATCGGTTAATAAAAGAATCGAAAAAGCTTTTACCGTATCACTTAAGTTATATAGGAATTCCTGAGCCCACGAGTTAAGAATAGCAAGTTCTTCACTACCTAAAAGGGAATAACCGCTTAGAATAACAAAAGAGATTATATTTGTCGAGAAGTGCAAAATCGTATGGATACGATCCTCGTTGTGTATCTTGATTAATTGCATCGTTTCTTTGTGGATTCCTATACGAAGCTTTTGTGGATGTGTCTCCGAGTATTCTTTGATCATTTCGTCCAAGAAGAGGATTTCCTCTAATTCTATGAACTTTTCTAGAATACTTTTTTCTTGAAGATCATTCAAAAAAATTTCGGATTGACCAGTATTCGACCAATTAGTAACCCAAGATTCCATACTTTTAGTAAATGAGAGAGAAATCCACCAAGGCAAAAATACTATAGATGCAAGATACAAAAGAGGAGTGAATGCTTTCTTTTTTGCCATTTTTCACCTGTGAATTTTTAATTAACGCACTTCAGACTCTATGTGATCGAATAGTTCTTTCAAATATGAGTTCTAGATAAGGTATCAAACCTATGAATCCATTTTATTTGTGATCTTGTTTGAATCTAGAAAGAATACAGAAATAGACTAAGACTCCACTTCGAATTTCGAATGAAGAAATAATCAAAAATATTGTTTACAGATATTTCGATTCATCAAATTACAAGCAAGTGTCTCCTTTCGATTAATGACCGAAAGAAGTACTTTAAGGAATGAATATTGTTGATATTTTGAGGCAAAGGAACTCCTCAAAATATCCAATATTTCAAAAAGATTCCAACGATTCGCCCTAGGCAAGAATAGAATAATTGAGAGAAAGATAGAAAGTATAGTGTGATGATCAAAAAAATGAGCGGCAAAACAAACAAGACAGAAATGGACGAATTATCATTATTAAGATAACCTATTGTTGGTTAGTAAAGAACACAAATGAAAAGATAAAAAGGGATCGATTGACAAAAAGGAAAAAATTGACAAGATATGATATATCTGCATCTAAAGTATCACTTCCAAGAATAACTTAAAAAAGAGAAATTTCTTTCTTTCGAAATCGTTTGATATATGAGATGAATTGAATTTATTAGTTCAATTTTTTATTTGTTTCGATTGAGTTGCATAGATTTGGATATACATAAAAAAAGAGTTTTGTTTTATGGTTGTTCCGTATGCGTCGGCTTTGGCTCGACTGAACGTTTTGACGAAACTTCAGTTAAGTTATGTTATAGAAAAAAAACAGGATTTCCCTCCTACTGAGAAAACATTCGTTCTTCAGCCCAGTTCCTTTTTTTCTGAAAATCAAAAGACTTCAATAGGTACGCGCAAGAAATAGGCCAATTGCGCAGCTTTTTGTTCAATTTCTCGTGGAGTCAAATTCTCATCAGTACGGGTCAACGGAATAGCTCCCCGGCCTCTGATGTCCATATAAAGGACACGACGAGCATAAATACCCTCTTTAACTTCTATTCGAACGGATTGAATATCCTTTATAAGGAATCGGAGGAATATGCGACGATTCTTTCCAGGAAATCCCCAACGAAAAATACACACTATCCCCTCCTTTCTATCGAATCGATCATACCCACTCCCTACATTCCAAGAAATTGTGCACCACAAATAGGAACTAATAAATAGACCCGCGATCCCGTAGAAAGACATCACAATTCCTTGTGGAAAAAAAATGATTGGCTGAGACGGAACAAAAGATATCAAATTTCTACCAAGATAACTGGAAGTTGCAGCCAATAAGAATCCTAATGAACCTAAAAAAACGATAAGGGCCCAGCAAAAATTACTTAGTTTTCGAGACCCCGTTATAAGTTCTATCCATATATGTTCTGATCGCCAACTCATACTTGATCCGATTGTATTTTATTGGAATTGAGAGAATACCCTTTCCTTTTTTGTTTCCAAAGGACCTCTCATCAACTAGTACTAGTTTGATGTGAACTAGCACTAGTTTGACGTGAAGCTTTAGGAATTATTCATCAAATTGGTTAGATCTAAAATAATAACATACCCTTCGTAGGAATATACATATGGATCCACCAACATTTTAGGCATCCAGCAATCCTGATCTATCTGAAACTAGCTAGGATTCATTTATCCATAGATCATTTTCTGCAGGTTTTTTTTTCTTTTATGTTCAGCGGAAATCACATGTTATACTATATTTCCCGAACTAAACATCTGTGTTATGCTACAGTTTCAAAACAAAAAACGGCTGAGGTTGCATCCTCTCAGATCTAAACAATCTTATTTTTTTGAACATGAAGAAATAAAGAAGCCATTGCAATTGCCGGAAATACTAGGCCCACTAAGGGCACAAGAATAGGGGGAAGATTGAAAGTTGTCATAAAATGGTACCTCGATTTACTATATTGTACCTGTTATTTTTTTTTAATATTTTATATTTATACTAATTATAATTCAGAATTGTGATTATTATGAATTCGTAGTTGTTATTAATTAATTCAAAATGGAAAACTAAATAAATGGACTTATTCATCTTTCTACATGAAAGATACGTATGATAATCAATCTTGATTGGTTTTCTAAGACATAGTTATTATTAATTAATTCAAAATGGAAAACTAAATAAATGGACTTATTCATCTTTCTACATGAAAGATACGTATGATAATCAATCTTGATTGGTTTTCTTTATTTCTTTGTGTTTTGTTCTTGTCTTCTAATTTACTAAAGAAAGAGTTTTTTACAAATTATCGAAAGATTCGTTAGAATGCGCCACAACCGGGATTCTTAGTGAAAATGGGATTTTCGGGAGATGGAGAAAGATACAAAATTATATATCTATCTTTTCTATATTTGATTGGAATTTTATTATATACGTAAGACAAAATTCGTCTTGTTTGCCCAATTTCACGAAAGGAAGAACTCACGCTTTTATCTTATTGATAGAGACTTCTTAATTTAGTAATCAGGAATCCAAGAGTTATCCGCAACTTTTGATTCTTTCGATAATTCGATCTTAGGTCACTAAAGAAAACTCCATTCTTATTTACTTTGATTCCGATAAGTTAACTACTTGTTTGCTACAAATAAGATAATTGAACTTAGTGCATCCTACTTGATGGAATTGGGAAAGAAGGCGTGCAGTTTAAATAACTCACCCAGAACGCTTTTTAAAAGATTACGTGGTACGATTAGATCGAATAAGCCCTTCTGGAATAAATATTCAGACACTTGTGAACCCTCGGGTACTGTTTTACTCAATGTTTGTTCAATTACTCTTTTACCCGCAAATGCAATGTAGGAGTTGGGTTCGGCAATAATGATATCTCCCAACATACCAAAACTAGCTATTACCCCACCAGTAGTAGGAGATGTAAGGATTGAGACATAAAATAACTTTTTATTTGATTGATAATCATATAAGGCAGACGATATTTTAGCCATTTGCATCAAGCTCAAGCTTCCTTCTTGCATGCGTGCCCCCCCCGAAGCGCACACTATAATAAGAGGTAGAAATCGATTGGTGGCGTACTCAATCAAACGGGTGATTTTCTCCCCGACTACCGATCCCATACTACCCCCCTGAAACTGAAAATCCATAACCCCAAGTGCTACGGGAACACCATTTAGTTGACCTATGCCTGTTTGAACAGCCTCAGTTAATCCTGTTTTTCGTTGATAAGAAGCAAGACGATCTTTATAACGGTCCTCCGCCGAATAAAATCCAATGGGATCCAGAGGAACCATGTCTTCATCCATAGGATCCCAAGTACCGGGGTCAATCGAAACTTCGATTCTTTCTGAACTACTCATTTGCAAATGATATCCACATTGTTCACAAATATTCATTTTTGATTTCAAAAATCTCTTATAATTTAATGCATAACAAGTTTCGCATTGAATCCACAACCGCCTATAGTTTTGAGTTGCATCGAGATCATTAGACCTTTCTCCTAGAGTTAAATCACTGCTCTTCTTCCGGGTTCGTATACTGGACCTCCCACTTTCACTATTAATTCTACGTTTATTAAAAACGCACCTAGAAATGTAACTATTACTACTATCACTTACAATGGACGTATCAATACAGATTTGAGACTGAAGATAACCGTCAATGCAACTAGTAATGTGATTATTCCAACTAGATTGAGTATCGTATACGGAACGGTTGTATAAGGAATCTTCACTCGTGGATCCATTATTCCTATAACTAGAATTTCGATAACTAGAAAAAGAACTTTCTAGTTCACTCAGAAAAGAATGATCGTCGTCAATCTCAAAAATATGATTTTCAATATCAAAATAGATAGAGTAATTGTCTCCATTACTATCCCTAACTAAAAAAGTATCATCAGAGATGAAATTCCGAATGTCTTTGACACCAAATAAATGATCGACATCACTGTAACTAGAATTGTCACGACCCCTTAAGCTATCAATGCTTTTAGCCCTACCCTTTCTATTCGAATCTTCACTTTCACTAGTATTTTCAATAGGAACAAGATTGTCAGTTGATTCCTTTATCCCATACCTGTGTTCTAACTCCTTCTTAAACACCATCGAATTAAACCACCATCTTTCCATAGAGTTTTCTTGCCCCCTATTTTATTTGCACCAAAATACAATAGATGAATAGTCATTCGATCCGCAATTCTTTAATTTGAATAGCTTATTTCCCTAAACATAGAAATTCAATCATTACGAAATTACTAAAAATTACGAATTTCATTCGAAATTAGCAATTCTTTAATTTGAATAGCTTATTTCCCTAAACATAGAAATTCAATCATTACGAAATTACTAAAAATTACGAATTTCATTCGAAATTAAATAGAATGATAAAAAATGCTTTTTCCTATGTCTTCGCCTTTGCATCGAACAAAAAAGAAATATTTGTTCTATCCTAGAAAGAATTCTTTTGTAAAATCTCGTCTAATAACTAACTAAAACTAATAAGAACTAATTAAACTAATTAAGGT